CTTGATCATGAGACATATAGTTGTCACTATAAATAAGAACCATAATTCCAACAGTAGTGATTAATATTAACATAATAGAAGTAAGTGGATCGATCAAGCAGCCAAACTCTAAAGAAAAATCATTATTGATGGTCCAAGACCATACATATAGAGAAACGGAACTGCTATTTATTTGCTCAATAGACAGATCGAATGAAAAAATCATAACTATACTTAACAATAAAACACTAGGAAAAGCCCACATACGGTGAAGATTTTTTGTTGCCGTCGGAAAAAATATAAGCCCCGCTCCTATTAACATAGGAACTGGAAGTGTAACAAAAGGTATGATGAATGAATATTGATATGTATGTTCCATAAAAAATCTTTTTTTTTTTCTTTTTTTTTTATTAATTGTTTCTGATTCACCAGCTCTTATTTATTTTGAATTTGAAAAAGGGGCCGGTCAATAAAAAAAAAATCAAGATAAGAGATACAAAACTTAAATAAAATTTTCTATTTAAATAAAATTTTCTATTCTTAATGATTCTGAATCTTTCCAAAATAATCTTCATATATTCATTCAAATCAAGAAGTCAAGAAGTGAGAATTGATTAAATGATATGATCAAGTTAGCGATGAAAAATAAATACTTACTTTTATTTTTATTAAGTAAGATTTTTATGAAATGAAGATAGAGAAAATCAAAATTTCAATTATTATTATGGATTAAGATAATTTATATCCATAGAGAAAGGCTAAAGAATTATACCAAAATTCCCAAAATAAAATAAAGAACAATTCTTTTGTTTTGAACAATAAATGTCTTTCACATCCAATTTCCAATTATAGTAATAAATAACCTCTTCATTTTTGAATGTCAGTTCAAAAAAAGCGTACTTCTATCTTCTATATCAAAAAAGCGTATTCGTAAAAATATTTTGAAAAGAAAGAGGTGGGGGGCGGCGTTGAAAGCTTTTTTCGTTAGCGAAATCTATTTCTAACGGGAATTCAAAGAGTTTTTTTGTAGGACAAATAAAATACAAATAAAATAAATAAAGAAACGTTGAAATAATCTGAATCGGTCTGATTCAAAAAAGGGGCTAGTTACTTTGATAATTTTTAATATAAAAGTAATGATTTACATTCCCTAATATTTTTTGAACTGAATCAATATTAAATTGAATCCCTTTCCCTCTTACTTATGGTATGTAGAATAAGAATTCGTTTGTCTACTGAGTTCTAAAAAAAGAATAAACATAAGATACAAAGTTTCACCCTTCTTTTTAGTATGTTTTATCATTTCTGAGATGAGGATTCTATTCTTATTTTCCCCATCAACCAACTTGTCACAATAATATAATAAATAATAAATAGATTCTTTGCTTTTAATCCAATTCAATTAATAAAAGCCCCTTTCATATTTAATAAGTAGATATTTTATACATTGAGAAAATTGATTTTTTTTTAGATTCATTTAGATTCATAAAATCAGATAAATGAATCTAAAAAAAAATCATTATTAAAAAATGAGAAAGAACATTTTATTTTTAGTTCTATCCATAGATTGAAGCCAGAACTATCTATTTCCAACAGTTCTATTTTAGGAGAGCATAAATTACGAAAAATTCCATTTTAAAATTTAAATTTTAAAATGATAATAAGGATTATTGGAACGTTCAAATCCCTATTTAAATGAATTTGTATTCATAAATTTTTATGTTTCCTAAAAAAAATTGCATTGAATTGACTCGACGATTGAATAAAAATAACTTATTATGATTTTGAGCAAGCCGCTATGGTGAAATCGGTAGACACGCTGCTCTTAGGAAGCAGTGCTAGAGCATCTCGGTTCGAGTCCGAGTGGCGGCATAGCATCTTCTAAAAGAGATCCAATAAGACCTATAATGAATTCAATTCCCGATTTCCATTTCGTATAATTGAAGAACTCTCTCCTTAAAAAAAAATTATGATATTTGTTACTTTAGAGCATATATTAACTCATATATCCTTTTCAGCCGTTTCAATTGTAATTACAATTCATTTGATAACTTTATTAGTCAATGAAATCGCAGGACTGTATGATTCCTCCAAAAAGGGCATGATAACTACTTTTTTCTGTATAACAGGATTATTAGTTATTCGTTGGATTTATTCGGGACATTTACCATTAAGTGATTTATATGAATCATTAATCTTTCTTTCATGGAGTTTCTCCATTATTCATATGGTTCTTTATTTAAAAAAAAAAAAAAATTATTTAAGTGCAATAACCGCGCCGAGTGCTATTTTTACCCAAGGCTTTGCTACTTCGGGTCTTTTAACTGAAATCCATCAATCCGCAATATTAGTACCTGCTCTTCAATCCCAGTGGTTAATGATGCACGTAAGTATGGTGGTATTGGGCTATGCCGCTCTTTTATGTGGGTCATTATTATCAGTAGCTCTTCTAGTCATTACATTTCGAAAATTCATAAGAATTTTTGGTAAAACAAAAAATTTATTAAACGATTCATTTTCCTTTGGTAAGATCCAATACATGAACGAAAAAAGCAATGTTTTACAAAACGTATCCTTTCTTTCTTCTAGGAATTATTACAGGTCTCAATTGATTCAACAATTAAATCATTGGAGTTATCATATTATTAGTATAGGATTTATCTTTTTAACCCTAGGTATTCTTTCAGGAGCAGTCTGGGCTAATGAGGCATGGGGATCGTATTGGAATTGGGACCCAAAAGAAACTTGGGCATTTATTACTTGGACCATATTTGCGATTTATTTGCATACTCGAACAAATAAAAATTTTGAAGGTGTAAATTCCGCAATTGTGGCTTCTATAGGCTTTCTTATAATTTGGATATGCTATTTTGGGGTCAATCTATTAGGAATAGGGCTACATAGTTATGGTTCATTTACATTAACATCTAATTGAATTGAAGAAAATGTCTGACGAATACAAACATGGGATGGCATGTATATAAGATATTTCGTGTAAGCCGTTGAGAACCATTTGAATCAAGTAATGTAGTGCTTCAAATGGTTCTCACAAAAGCCAAACATATCTATTTACAATTCATTTTTTTTTTCACTTATTTTTCACTTAATAAAAGAAAAACGACTTCTTTTTTCATTGTACAACAAACTATTTTTTTTTAAACCATAGCATAGGATTGCTTTTGGATTTTTTAGTTTTATTCATAAAAACTACCTAGAAAAAATTAGATAGAATAGCTTCGACCTTGTCAACTGATAATGAGAAAACGAAATCCGGATAAATACCAATACCTATTATAGGTAAAAGGATAGAGATCGAAACAAATAACTCTCGCGGTCCAGAATCAAAAAAATAAGAGGTTGGGGCATTAAATAATTTGTATCCATAGAACATTTGGCGTAACATAGATAATGAATAAATAGGAGTTAATATCATTCCAATTGCCATCACAAAAGTAATTAATATTTTCGGCATTAAAAGATATTTTTGACTGGTAATTATTCCAAAAAATACTATAACCTCCGCAAAAAAACCGCTCATGCCCGGTAATGCAAGGGAAGTCATTGATAAGATACTGAACATCGTGAATATTTTTGGAATTGGAATAGCCATTCCGCCCATTTTGTCGAGATAAACAAGACGTATTCTATCATAACTCGTTCCTGCCAAGAAAAAAAGCGCAGCGCCAATAAACCCATGAGATATTATTTGTAAAACGGCTCCATTGAGCCCCCTATCGCTTATAGAGCAAATTCCTATAATTATGAAACCCATATGAGATACAGAGGAATAGGCTATTCTTTTTTTTAAATTACGTTGACCAGGAGAGGTTGAAGCTGCATAGATTATTTGCATTGTGCCTACTATCATCAACCAGGGAGAAAATATAGAATGAGCGTGGGGTAATAATTCCATATTGATCCGAATCAATCCATACGCTCCCATTTTTAATAAAATTCCGGCCAGAAGCATACAAGTACTGTAATGTGCTTCTCCATGGGTGTCGGGTAACCATGTATGTAAGGGTATAATCGGCGATTTGACAGCAAAAGCAATAAGAAATCCAATATAGAATATTATTTCCAGTGCCGCGGGATATGATTGATTGGCTGATGTTTCAAAATTTAATGTTGGTTCATTGGAACCATATAAACCGAGACCAAAAGTTCCCATTAATAAAAAAATGGAGCTTCCTGCGGTGTACAAAATAAACTTTGTAGCTGAATACAAACGTTTCTTTCCTCCCCACATGGATAGAAGTAGATACACGGGAATTAATTCTAACTCCCACATGATGAAAAAAAGTAAAAGATCTTGAGCAGAAAATAATCCTATTTGACCGCTATACATTGCTAACATCAGGAAATGAAATAATCGGGAATTTCGAGTAACCGGCCAAGCCGCTAAAGTAGCTAAAGTGGTGATAAATCCTGTCAGTAAAATGGGTCCTATAGAAAGTCCATCTATTCCCAATCTCCAGTAAAAATAAAAAAAACGGATCCATTTATAATCCTCGGTCAATTGGATTAATGGATCGTCCAATTTGAAATGGTAATAGAATGCATAGGTCATTAAAAGGAGTTCTAAAATACATATACATATAGTGTATTGCCTAATGACCTTATTTCCTCTATGAGGGAGAAAAAAAATTAAGGAACCCGCGAATATGGGCCAAACTATAAATATTGTTAACCAAGGAAAATAATTCGTGGTAAAGACAAGATACACTTGGACCAGAAAAACCCGTGCTCGAAAACATAATATTTTTTTTTATTATTTTTTTCAAGTACGGGTTTTTGTCGATAAAAAAAAAATCAAATGTATTCAAGTGGGGTTTCTGTAACGCATCAATAAGCTAGACCCATGCTTCGTGTTGTTTCATGCCATAAATAAACTCGAACACTCAAGAAATCGGTTGGACAGGCGGATTCACATCTTTTACAACCGACACAGTCCTCTGTTCTTGGAGCAGAAGCAATTTGCTTAGCTTTACACCCGTCCCAAGGTATCATTTCTAATACAT